AAGTTCTTTTTATAGTTTTCATAACTCAATTTATCAAAAAAATGTATCTAACAGTGATAATTCCCACTATGATCGTTACATGTATGATACTAAATATAGTTGGAATAATAACATTAATAGTTGCATTGACAGTTATCTTCGGGCTCAAATCTGTATTGATAGTTACATTTTAAGTGGTAGTCACAATTACAGTGACAGTTACATTTATAGTTACATTTGTGGTGAAGGTGGAAATAGTAGTGAAAGTGAGAGTTCCTGTATAAGAACTAGCACGGATGGAAGTGATTTAACTAGAACAGAAAGTTCTAATGATCTAGATCTAACTCAAAAATACAGGCATTTGTGGGTTCAATGCGAAAATTGTTATGGATTAAATTATAAGAAATTAGTGAAATCAAAAATGAATATTTGTGAACAATGTGGATACCATTTGAAAATGAGTAGTTCGGATAGAATCGAACTTTCGATTGATCCGGGTACTTGGGACCCTATGGATGAAGACATGGTCTCTTTGGATCCCATTGAATTTCATTCGGAGGAGGAACCTTATAAAGATCGTATTGATTCTTATCAAAGAAAGACAGGATTAACTGAGGCTATTCAAACAGGCACAGGTAAATTAAATGGTATTCCCGTAGCAATTGGGGTTATGGATTTTCAGTTTATGGGGGGTAGTATGGGATCTGTAGTAGGCGAGAAAATCACCCGTTTGATCGAGTATGCTACCAATAAAATTTTACCTCTTATTTTAGTGTGTGCTTCTGGAGGAGCACGCATGCAAGAAGGAAGTTTGAGCTTGATGCAAATGGCAAAAATATCTTCCGCTTTATATGATTATCAATCAAATCAAAAATTATTCTATGTATCAATCCTTACATCTCCTACTACTGGTGGGGTGACAGCTAGTTTTGGTATGTTGGGGGATATCATTATTGCCGAACCCAATGCCTACATCGCATTTGCGGGTAAAAGAGTAATTGAACAAACATTGAATAAGACAGTCCCTGAGGGTTCACAGGCGGCTGAATATTTATTCCATAAGGGCTTATTCGATCTAATCGTACCACGTAATCCTTTAAAGGGTGTTTTGAGTGAGTTATTTCAGCTCCACGCTTTCCTTCCCTCGAATAAAAATTAAAGCCTTACTTAAAAGAATTATTTTTTTTGTGACGAACAAGTAGTTATTTAGTTTATAGGAATCAAAGTAAAAATCCGAAGAATGGATTTTTTTTTGGTAACATAAGATTTAATTGTAGAAAGAATCATGCGGAGAAATTTTTTTACCAATATTCCTGATTAGTAATTAGGAACCCCCATCAAACAAAATAAAAAAGCGAATTATTTCTTCCGAAAAAGGAATAAAATAAATTTCATGCTCCCTTGTTACATTAGATGTGTATATATAATTCAACTATAGCAAATATCGGCATAGAGTCTTGCATCTTTCTACATCTCTCGAGGATCCCTAGTTTTACTAAGAATCCCTGTTGTTGGATCGGATTATAACGAATTTTGGGGTAATTTGTAAGAAAATCTTTATTAAATTTTATTAAATCCAAATTATAAGACAAGATAAAGATAATAAATAAAATAATACAAAAGTGTATTATGATACATATATTTCATGTCGAAAGATGAGTAAGTCTATTTATTTAATTCGACATTCCTCATTCCTTTTCTATATATATATTCACGTAGATATTACTTAGTATAATTATATATGAATTATAATAATTATAAGATACCTTTTATAACAATCAATAACAGGTAAAAATATTAATATAACAATTAATATAACAATAAATAACAGGTACAAATATTAAGTCGAGGTATCCTTTCTATGACAACTCTCACCAACTTACCCTCCATTTTTGTGCCTTTAGTGGGCCTAGTATTTCCGGCAATTGCAATGGCTTCTTTATCTCTTCATGTTCAAAAAAACAAGATTTTTTAAATACGATGGTGCCAAATCTCGTCTATTTTTTTTTTTTTTCAAAACTTAGACTTTGACTATAACACAGCTATCTATTTAGTAGACTAGAGTCTAACATGTGGCTTACTAGGAACATATGCGATTAAACATGCGTAAACATGATATCTGAGTAAATGAATTATAAGTATTTGAAAATGGAAAATATATAATAGATCGGGATGGGTGGCGACGAATGTTTGAGATGTAAAGTCAATATATCTATCTATATGTATGTAGGTATCTATAGGGAATCATATAAAGGTGATGTTATTAAGATCTAAGCAATTCGATGAATTACTCCTAAAGTAAAGGTTCACATCAAAATAGTGCTTGTTGATTAGAGTTATTTCGGAAATAAAAAAAAGTAAAATGTATTTTTGTTATTCTATCAATTCCAATAAAATGCAACGAGATCTAGTATGAGTTGGCGATCAGAACGTATATGGATAGAATTTATAAGAGGATCTCGAAAAATCAGCAACTTCTGCTGGGCCTTTATCCTTTTTTTAGGTTCATTAGTGTTTTTATTGGTTGGAACTTCCAGTTATCTTGGTAGGGATTTGATATCTTTATTTCCGTCTCAGCAAATAATTTTTTTTCCGCAGGGGATCGTGATGTCTTTCTATGGGATCGCAGGTCTCTTTATTAGCTCCTATTTGTGGTGCACAATTTTGTGGAATGTAGGTAGCGGTTATGATCGATTCGATAGAAAAGAAGGAATAGTGTGTATTTTTCGTTGGGGGTTTCCTGGAAAAAATCGCCGAATCTTCCTCCGATTCCTTATGAAAGACATTCAGTCCATCAGAATAGAAGTTAAAGAGGGTATTTATGCACGTCGTGTCCTTTATATGGAAATCAGAGGCCAAGGGGCCATTCCCTTGACTCGTACCGAGAAGAATCTGACCCCACGAGAAATTGAGCAAAGGGCTGCCGAATTGGCCTATTTCTTGCGTGTACCAATTGAATGAAGTTAAGTATTCTTTTTTGAAAAATGAAGTTCAGAATGAATGCTTTCTTAGTTCGTAGCAAGAGGGATAAAACGGAAATGAAAGAATACCCTTTTTTCTAGACCATAGTAATAGTATTACTTAACTGGAATTTCTTCAGAATACTCAAATTTCTTCAGTACGTATGTAAATCCACTCCACAGTCACAAAAGTGGACTCTTTGTTATTTTCTTTCTGTATTATTTAGAAATTCAAGGACTAACCAATGAATCACAAATCAACAACTAAAAAACAGGGAATGGATTCATAATAGTATCCATATGACTTGTAATAGAACTTATGTTTGATATAAATATTAGTAGTGTATAGAGTTAACGAATGAAGTGAGTTCATTAAAAAATCAAAGACGAAAAAATGGCAAAAAAGAAAACATTCATTCCCCTTCTATATCTTGCATCTATAGTATTTTTGCCCTGGTGGATCTCTCTTTCATTTAATAAAAGCCTAGAATCTTGGGTTACTAATTGGTGGAATACCGGGCAATCCGAAAATTTTTTGAATGATATTCAAGAAAAGAGTATTATAAAAAAAGTTATAGAATTAGAGGAACTCTTTCTCTTGGACGAAATGCTAAAGGAATACCCAGAAACACATCTACAAAAGCTTCGTATCGGAATCTACAAACAAACGATCCAATTGATCAAAATGCACAACGAGGATCGTATCCATACGATTTTGCACTTCTCGACAAATATAATCTGTTTCGTTATTCTAAGTGGTTATTCTATTCTTGGTAACGAAGAACTTGTTATTCTTAACTCTTGGGTTCAAGAGTTCCTATATAACTTAAGCGACACAATAAAAGCTTTTTCTATTCTTTTATTAACTGATTTATGTATAGGATTCCATTCGCCCCATGGTTGGGAACTAATGATTGGTTCTGTCTACAAAGATTTTGGATTTTATCATAATGATCAAATTATATCCGGTCTTGTTTCCACTTTTCCAGTCATTCTTGACACAATTTTAAAATATTGGATCTTCCGTTATTTAAACCGTGTATCTCCCTCACTTGTAGTGATTTATCATTCAATGAATGACTGAAAAATCTAATGTTTGTTACTTTGTACATAAGTCATTGTACTTATTCCTTCTACCCATCCAGAAGGATGCCTCCTATATTCGAGTAACATTATTTCAGTAAATAGCAGAATCATGGATAGGGAACTATACCAGGGACCTACCAAATTTTATTGTAGAAATTTTTGGGCTCAATGATTGGACCATGCAAACTAGAAATACCTTTTTTTCTTCGATAAAGGAAGAGATTACTCGATCTATTTCCGTATCACTCATGATATATATAATAACTTGGGCACCCGTTTCAAACGCATATCCCATTTTTGCACAGCAAGGTTATGAAAATCCACGAGAAGCGACCGGCCGTATTGTCTGTGCCAACTGCCATTTAGCTAATAAACCCGTGGATATCGAGGTTCCACAAGCGGTACTTCCTGATACTGTATTTGAAGCAGTTGTTCGAATTCCTTATGATATGCAACTGAAACAAGTTCTTGCGAATGGTAAGAAGGGCGCTTTGAATGTGGGGGCTGTTCTTATTTTACCCGAAGGGTTTGAATTAGCCCCCCCCGATCGTATTTCTCCCGAGATTAAAGAAAAGATAGGCAATCTGTCTTTTCAGAGCTATCGTCCCACTAAAAAAAATATTCTTGTGATAGGTCCTGTTCCTGGTCAGAAATATAGTGAAATCACCTTTCCTATTCTTTCCCCCGACCCCGCTACTAAGAAAGATGTTCACTTCTTAAAATATCCCATATACGTAGGCGGGAACAGGGGGAGGGGTCAGATTTATCCCGACGGGAGTAAGAGTAATAATAATGTTTATAATGCTACAACAGCAGGTATAGTAAGCAAAATAATACGAAAAGAAAAAAGAGGATATGAAATAACCATAGTGGATGCATCGGATGGGCGTCAAGTGGTTGATATTATCCCTCCAGGACCGGAACTTCTTGTTTCAGAGGGCGAATCTATCACAATTGATCAACCATTAACGAGTA